TTAAAAAAATTTAAAAAAATTAATTTTATAATTTGTTATTAAATAATTAGATATAAAATTATTTAATATTAAATCTAGACCCCCCCCCCCCAAGAATAAATTAATGTTTTTTTTAATACTATATAATTAATTTGGTCTTTAATTATTTATTTATATAAATTAATTACACATAAAAAGATTAATAATGACTTATACTTATAATAATGTAGTTTTTTGAACTCAAATGAAAATTTTAATTTCGTAAAAATAACTATATATAAGTATATTAATGAATAAATTAATTTAATTAAATTTTAATTTATACAATAAAATATTTAACTAATATTAAATTTAATTATATTATAAAATTATTAAATTATTAACAATTATACTTATAATTAAATAATTTTAATTAAATTAATTAATAATAAAACATTAATTATAAGTATAATTGTTAATAATTTAATAATTTTATAATATAGTAAATAAATTTTAAATAATAAAACATTTTTTAATATAATTATCTATCTTCTTTTAATTAATTTGGTCTTTAATTATTATTTATATAAATTAATTATATATGTCTTTAAAAAAAAACACTAAATTAAAAATAAAACCTTTTAGTTGAATTTTATATAAAGTTAATTCTAGCTTTTGTATTTATTGAATTTTAATTATATATATAAATTTTTGTGAGAATTATAAGTAAGTTTTAAAAATTTATATTAAAAATTTATTTATAGTATTTAATATTAAAAATTAAAGAAATTTAAATTTAGTTAAAGATTATTTTATTAATAAAATTTGTGCCAGCAATTGCGGTTATACAAATAATAAAATAAATATTATTAATTTTAGTTAATTATTTTTTATAAAAAATAAATTTATTAGTTTAGGTAAAATTTTATATTAATAAAATTTTTTATAATTATTATTGTATGAGTCTAATTAAAATATAATTATAAACTAGGATTAGATACCCTATTATTTTATTGAAATTTTTAAAAATTTTATTATTAATAATATAAATTAATTTATATTTTAAAATTAAAGAATATGGCGGTATTTAAATTTATTTAGGGGAATTTGTTTGTTAAATGATAATACACGATTAAAATTACTTAATTTATTCAATTAGTATATCGTCGTTATAAAAATATTTTTTAGAAAAAAATTTAAATATTTTAATAAAAATATATATCAGATCAAGGTGCAATTTATGATTAAGATAAAATGAGTTATAATAAAATTATTTAAATGAATTTAAATTAGAATAAATTTAATGAAAGTAGATTTATAAGTAATTTAATTAATTTTAATTAAATGATTAAAATTTAAAATATGTACATATTGCCCGTCGCTTTTATATTAAATTAAAATAAGTCGTAACAAAGTAGAAATATTGGAAAATGTTTCTAGAAAGTCAAATTAAATCTTAAAAGTTAAGATTTTTATTTACATTAAAAAAAAATTGTGCAATTCAATATAATTTGATTAATAAATAATTAATAAAAAATTTATTTTTATAATTAATTTAAATAAAATATTAATTAATTTTTTAGTTTAAGTATAAATTTTTAAAAAATAAAATAATTTTATAGTTAATTATGTATTGTGAAAGAATTTTAATTAATAATTTATTTATTTTATAATTAAATTTAATTTATTGTATTTTGTGTATCAAAGTTTATTGAAAAAAAATTTTTTATAAAAAATTTTTGAAATAAAAAGATTTAATTAATTATATTAAATAATTGTAAAAAAAATTTTTTTAATAATTAGTTGGAAATGAAATGTTATTCGGTTTTTATGTTATCTAATTTTTTAAGAAATAAATTTAATTTAGATATTTTAAATTATTAAATAAATTAATTTATTTAATTATTTTAAAATATTTATATTTTAAGGGATAAGCTTTAAATTAAATTTTTATATAATTAAATTTTAAATTAAAATATTATAAAATTAGTATTATTTATTAAATTTAATTTATAATAAAAAATTTTTAAATAAAAAAAATTTATTTAATTATTAATAAATTTATTAAAATATTTATATTAATTATAAATATAAAATAATTATAATAAAATTAGTATAAAAATATATTAATATAAAATTTTATGAAAATTTAAATTAATTAATTCGACAAAATTATATTCGCTTGTTTAACAAAAACATGTCTTTAAGAATATAATTTAAAGTCTAATCTGCCCACTGAATAAATTTGAAGGGCTGCAGTATTTTAACTGTGCGAAGGTAGCATAATAATTAGTTATTTAATTGGTAACTGGAATGAATGATTGAACGAAATATAAATTGTATTAAATTAATTTTATAGAATTTAATTTTTTAGTAAAAAAGCTAAAATTGTTTAAAAAGACGAGAAGACCCTATAGATTTTTATAGTTTTATTAAATTAAATATTTTTATTATATTAATGTATATATATATATATATATTAATTAATTAATAAAATTATTAGTTTGGGGTGAATTTAAAATTTATAAAACTTTTAATTATTTAAATAATAATTTTTAAATTATTGATCCAATTTTTTTTTGATTAAAAAATTAAGTTACCTTAGGGATAACAGCGTAATTTTTTTTTTAAGTTCTTATTAAAATTTAAGATTGCGACCTCGATGTTGGATTAAAATAATTTAAAAATGTATAAGTTTTTAAGTTAGGTCTGTTCGACCTTAATTTTTTACATGATCTGAGTTCAGACCGGCGTAAGCCAGGTTGGTTTCTATCTTTTAATAATTAAATTATTTTAGTACGAAAGGAATTTTTAATATAAATTATTTATTTAAATGAATAATATTAATAAAACTATTTTGACAGAAATTTATGTGATAAATTTAGAATTTATAAATGTATAATTATTATACAAATAGTATAATGAATAATTTTGATTTAATTTTAATGTTTATTGGTAGAATTTTAATTATTGTAGGAGTATTAATTGGTGTAGCTTTTTTAACTTTGTTAGAACGTAAAGTTTTAGGTTACATTCAAATTCGAAAAGGTCCTAATAAAGTGGGATTTATAGGATTATTACAGCCTTTTAATGATGCAATTAAATTATTTACTAAAGAATTATTTGTTCCTAAAAATTCTAATTTTTTAATTTATTATTTTTCTCCTGTTTTTAGATTATTTATTTCTTTATTAGTTTGAATGGTTATGCCTTATTTAATTAATTTATATTCATTTAGTTTTGGGGTTTTATTTATATTAAGTTGTTTAAGAATGGGGGTTTATTTTATTATAATTTCAGGGTGATCTTCTAATTCTAATTATTCCATATTAGGTAGTTTACGAGCAGTTGCTCAAACAGTTTCTTATGAAGTAAGTTTAATTTTAATTTTATTATCTAAAATTATTTTAATTATGAGATTTAATTTTTTGGATTTATGAATTTATCAAATTAATATTTGATTTTTAATTATTTTATTTCCTTTATCATTAATATGGTTTTCTTCAATATTAGCAGAAACTAATCGTACTCCTTTTGATTTTGCTGAGGGGGAAAGAGAATTAGTTTCTGGGTTTAATATTGAGTATGCTGCAGGTGGATTTGCTTTAATTTTTTTAGCTGAATATTCAAGTATTTTATTTATAAGAATGTTATTTGTTTTATTTTATTTAGGGGGGTATGTGGATTCATTAATATTTTTTTTAAAATTAGTTTTTTTATCTTTTATATTTATTTGAGTTCGGGGGGTATTGCCTCGATTTCGTTATGATAAGTTAATATATTTAGTTTGAAAATTATATCTATCTGTTTCTTTAAATTATTTATTTTTATTAATAGGAATAATAATTTTTATATATAATTGTAATTAATTTAGTATTTATCAAAAAATATTTTAATAAAAATAATAATTTTGGAGATTATTGATAGTAGAAATATACTTTTTTTGATTTAAATTTAAAATTAATAGAAACTTTTTTCTTTCTTAAGTTTTCAAAACAAATGCTTTATACAAGCTCATTAATTTAATTAATTGTTTTATTTATTAAGTTATCTCAAATTTTTGATATAATGGGGGTTATAATAAAGTATGAAAAATATAAAACAGTTAAAATTTGTCTTATTAGAATAAAAGGTTCTTCAACAGGTTTTATACCACATCATGTTAGTAAGATAAAAATATTAATTATTAATCAGAATAAAATTTGATTTAAGGGATAAAATTGAAATCCTTTAATGGATTTATTAGGATAAAAAATTAAAATTGTTAAAATTAAAATAGAGAATAGTAATGCAATTACTCCCCCTAATTTATTAGGAATTGAACGTAGAATTGCATAAGCAAATAAAAAGTATCATTCGGGTTGAATATGAATAGGAGTTACTATAGGATTAGCTGGAATAAAGTTATCTGTATCTCCTAGTAAGTAAGGTCTTAAAAGAGTAATTATAGTAAGAAAAAAAAAGAGTCATAAAAATCCTAAAAAGTCTTTAAAGGTGAAGTAAGGGTGAAATGGAATTTTATCAATTTGATATGGGTTTCTTAAAGGATTAGATGATCCTGTTTGATGTAAAAATATAAGATGAAAAATTACTATTATTAAAATAATAAAAGGTAAAATAAAATGAAATACAAAAAATCGATTTAAAGTTGCATTTCTAACAGCAAACCCCCCTCAAATTCATTGTACTAAAATAGTTCCTAATTTAGGAATTGTTGAAAGTAAATTAGTAATTACAGTTGCCCCTCAAAAAGATATTTGTCCTCAAGGTAATACATAACCTATAAATGCTGCTATTATAGTTAATATTATAATAATTACTCCAATTAATCATACTTCAGTTAATTTATATGATTCATAGTATAAATTTCGTCCTGTATGAAGAAACATGATTAAGAAAAAAAAAGAAGCTCCGTTGGCGTGAAGGGTTTGAATTAATCAGCCGTAATTTACATTACGGCAAATATAATTTACTCTTTCAAAAGCTATTAATCTATTAGTAGTGTAATATATAGCTAAAAATAATCCTGTTAAAATTTGAATTATTAAACAAATTCCTAATAAAGATCCAAAATTTCATAAAAAAGAGATATTAGAAGGAGTGGGTAAAGTGACTAAAGAATTATTAACGATTGATAAAATTGGGTGAGTTGATATAATAGGGGAAAATTTTTTCATTAATTTATTTTACGTAATGGACCTTGAGTGGGTTTATTGATATTTAATATTACAATTAAAGTAATTAATAAGTAAATAATTAATATTAATGTTAATTTAAATCTGTGATTATTAAATAATTTAAAAAAAAATAAATTTTTAATGTTTTCTATATAAGAAAATATTTTAAATGTTATTATTTCTGAATTAAAAAAAAAATAATATTTAAATTTTAATAAAAAAATAAATATTAAAATAAAAATAATTGAATTTACTAAAAAATAATTTAAATTATATTTAAAAATTATATTTGGAATCAAGGTAGTAATATAAATAAATAAAATTAATAAACCCCCTAAGAAAATTAAAAATAAAATATAACTAAATCAATAATTAAAAGCAATTATTCCTGATATGATAGCAATTAGTAATCTTTGAATTAATAAAAGTAGTCCTAAAGATAAAGGATGTTTTATAAATATTATAGAAGAATTAAGTAATATATTAATTAAAATTAAAAAATTTATGATTATATTAAATATAAAATAATTTTATATTATAGATATAGTTTTAAAAGAAAATTCTTATTATTAATTTACAAAATTAAAGTTTTTTTTAAACTATTAAAACTATTAATGATAAATTATGATATTAGATTATTAGCTATTTTTATATTTTTAATTGGGGGGTTTATTTTTTCTTTTAATAGAAAACATTTATTAATTATTTTATTAAGTTTAGAATTAATAGTGTTAGGTTTATTTTTTATATTTTATATTTTATTAATAAATTATATAAGAGAAATATATTTTTTAATAGCGTTTATAGTGTTTTCTGTTTGTGAGGGTGTTTTAGGTTTATCTATTTTAATTTCAATGATTCGATTATATGGTAATGATTATTTTATAAATTTTAATATTTTATAATGATAAAATTTTTTTTTTATTTAATTTTTATAATTTTAAGAATTTTTTTTTTTAGTAGGTATTGAATAGTTCATATATTTTTATTTTTCTTTTTTTTTCTTTTTATATATATAAATTTTAATTTTAATATTTATACTGAAATAAGGTATATTTTTGGAATTGATTCATTAAGATTAGGGTTAATTTTATTAAGAGTTTGAATTAGAGCTTTAATGATTTTAGTAAGACAAAAAATTTATTTAAAAGATTTTTATAGTAAATTATTTTGTTTAAATGTATTATTATTATTATTATTTTTATTTGGTACATTTAGATCTTTAAATTTATTTATATTTTATTTATTTTTTGAAGGGTCTTTAATTTTTATTTTATTATTAATTGTAGGATGAGGGTATCAACCTGAACGTGTACAAGCAGGGATTTATTTATTATTTTATACATTATTTGTTTCTTTACCCATGTTAATAGGAATTTTTTATATTTATAGAAAATTTAATTCTTTAAATATGTATATTTATAAAGATTTAGATATTAATTATTATTTATTTTATTTTGTTATAATTATTGCATTTTTAGTAAAAATACCGATATTTATAGTTCATTTATGACTACCTAAAGCTCATGTTGAAGCTCCCGTTAGAGGATCAATAATATTAGCTGGGGTAATATTAAAGTTAGGGGGTTATGGTATTATTCGGGTTATAAAATTAATATTAAGGATTAGATTAATTATAAATATTAGTTGAGTTACAATTTCTTTAGTCGGGGGTTTTTTTATTAGTTTATTATGTTTTACTCAAGTTGATATAAAATCTTTAGTTGCTTATTCTTCTGTTGTTCATATAAGTATAGTTTTAAGAGGTTTAATAACATTAAGGTGTTGAGGTTATTTTGGGGCTTATGTATTAATAATTGGTCATGGGTTGTGTTCTTCTGGTTTATTTAGATTAATTAATATTATATATGAACGTTTAATAAGACGTAGTTTATTTATTAATAAAGGCTTATTAATTTTTATACCAAGTATATCTCTTTGATGATTTTTACTTTTATCTGCTAATATAGCAGCCCCGCCCACACTAAATTTATTGGGTGAAATTAGGTTAATTAATAGATTAATTAATTGAAGATGGGTTTCAATAATTATAATTATATTAATTTCTTTTTTTAGGGCAGGGTATAGTTTATATTTATATTCTTATGTTCAATATGGGGATTATAGATTTAATTTATTAAGATGTGTTACTGGATTTAGACGAGAATATTTAGTTATATTTTTACATTGATTTCCTTTAAATTTATTAATTTTAAAAGTTAATATAATAATTATTTAATTTAAATAGTTTAATAAAAAAAAAACGTTGATTTGTGGTGTCAAAAATATATTTATTATTTTAAATTATTAATATTTGTATTTGTGTAATTAGTTTTATTATTTTGTTATTGTTGAGAATTATTAGATTTAATTTTGCTTTAATAAGAATTTATTTTAATATAAGAATAGTTATAGAATGAGAAATTATTAATTTAAATAGAATTTCAATTAATATAGTTATAATTTTTGACTGGATATCTTTATTATTTATAAGATTAGTTATATTAATTTCTTCTTTAGTGATTTTTTATAGAAAATCTTATATGAGTAAAGAAAAAAATTTAAATCGTTTTATTATTTTAGTTTTATTATTTGTTTTATCGATAATGTTTATAATTATTAGTCCTAATTTAATTAGTATTTTATTAGGATGGGATGGATTGGGTTTAGTTTCTTATTGTTTAGTTGTTTATTTTCAAAATGTAAAATCTTATAATGCAGGAATATTAACAGTTTTAAGAAATCGAGTTGGAGATGTTATAATTTTGATATCTATTGGATGAATATTAAATTATGGTGGGTGAAATTTTATTTATTATTTAGAATTTATAAAAAATGAAGTTATTATAATAATTATTGGAAGATTAGTTATAATTGCTGCTATAACTAAAAGTGCACAAATTCCCTTTTCTTCGTGACTTCCTGCTGCAATAGCAGCTCCTACCCCTGTATCTGCTTTAGTTCATTCTTCTACTTTAGTAACAGCAGGGGTTTACTTAATAATTCGGTTTAGAAATTTATTGTGTGATACTTTATTATTTAAAATTTTACTTGTTATTTCTGGTATGACTATGTTAATATCAGGATTAGCAGCTAATTTTGAATTTGATTTAAAAAAAATTATTGCTTTATCAACTTTAAGTCAATTAGGTTTAATAATAATGATTTTAAGAATTGGTTCTTTTAGTTTAGCTTTTTTTCACCTTTTAACTCATGCTATATTTAAGGCTTTATTATTTATATGTGCAGGGGGTTTAATTCATAGAATAGTTGATTTTCAAGATATTCGATTTATAGGGGGTGTTATAAAATATGTTCCTAATATAAGAGCTTGTTTTTTAATTGCTAATTTTGCTTTATGTGGTATACCATTTATAGCAGGATTTTATTCAAAAGATTTAATTTTAGAATATTCGTTAAGATTAAATATAAATTGAGTGGTATTTTTTTTCTTTTTTTTTTCCACAGGACTTACGGTATCTTATTCTGTTCGTTTAATTTATTTTGGTTTATTAAGAAATTTAAGTACTTTAAGATTTTTAAATTTTCATGATGAAGATTATATTATAGTTTTTTCTATATTAATTTTAATATTATTTAGAATTTTTGGGGGGAGAATATTAGCATGATTAATATTTTCATCAATAAAAATAATTTATTTATCTATAAATTTAAAATTTATAGTTATTTATGTAATTTTTTTAGGTTTAATAGTTGGGTTAATATTAATATATTTCCCTCATATAAATTTTATAAAAATAAAATTTAGTATATTTATTATTAGATTTATAAAATTAATATGATTCTTACCTAATTTATCTACTTGAGGAGTGATTTTAAATTGATTGATTTTAGGTAATAAGGTTAAAAGAAATCTTGATTTTGGTTGAGGAGAAAAATTAGGGGGGCAAGGTATTTTTAGAATTTTAAAAATTATAAATTTAATTAATTTTTATTTACAATTAAATTTTTTTAAATTATGAATTATATTTTTTATATTATGATTAGGTTTATTTTTATTGTTTTTAATTTATTTAAATAACTTATATTTATAGAGTGCAATATTGAAGATATTGAAGAGATTAATTAATCTTTAAATAATTAGTTATTTATAAGATTAATTAATATTAATTTTTTATGAATGCAAATCATATGTTTTTTATAAACTATAATCCTATTTATAAAAAAAATTAATTTATTTTTACATTGAAAATGTAATGTTTTATTTAAACTATATAAATAGAAATATTAATGATAATTAATCACTAAATCTTAAGTTAGAAGCTTAATTTAAAGATATTTCTTTAAATGGAATTTTTATTCAATAATATTATTAACAATAATATTCCTCTATTTGGATTCATTTAATTTATTATTTACATTTAAAAATAAATAATAAATTAAATAAGGAGAAACAATCTCAAATTTTTAAGTCGAAATTAAATGCAATATTTGCTTCTTATTTATAATTTATAAGGATCAATTTAATATCCCCTGGTTTCATTCATGAAAAAGACCAATTAATAGAATTATAATAAATCTAAATCTTGAGATAAGTCATCTAATTATATTAGAAAAATTATAAATTATGATTATAGGTAAAATTAAAGTAATTTCTACGTCAAAAATTAAAAACATTACAGTAATTAAAAAGAAATGTAGTGAAAAAGGAAGACGAGCTGATGATTTAGGGTCAAACCCACATTCAAATGGGGAAGATTTTTCCCGATCTAAAAATTTTTTTTTGGATAAAATTAATGAAATAATTATTACAATATTAGTTAATATAATAATGATTAATCTTGTTGTTAATAAAATTATTTATATTAAAATAATTAATCCTTTTAATTGGAAATTAAATATACTATATATATTATATAAATTATTTTATAATCTTCCTCATCAATAAATAGAAAGATAAAGGAATAATCAAACAACATCTACAAAATGTCAATATCAAATAGCTGCTTCATAACCAAAGTGATGTTTTTTAGAAAAATGATTTTTAGTTATTCGATATAAACAAATAATTAAAAAAGTTGTCCCCACTAATACATGAAGTCCATGAAATCCTGTAGTTAAAAAAAAAGTTCTTCCGTAAACTCTATCATTAATTGAAAAGGGAGCATTTCAATATTCAAATCTTTGTAGGGCAGTAAAGTAAATTCCTAAGATAATTGTTAAATAAAGTCCTTGAATAGATTGTTTAAAATTATTTTCTATAATTCCATGATGAGATCAAGTAATTGAAATCCCAGAAGTTAATAAAATTAATGTATTTAATAAAGGAATTTGAAATGTGTTAAAAGTAACAATATTTAAAGGGGGTCATAAAAACCCTAATTCAATGTTAGGGGCTGTTCTTCTATGAAAGAAAGTTCAAAAAAAAGAAAAAAAAAATAAAACTTCTGATGTAATGAATAAAATTATTCCTCAACGTAATCCAGTTGTTACATCTTTAGTGTGTTTACCTTGAAATGTCCCCTCTCGAGAGATATCCCGTCATCACTGATATATTACTAATAATACAATTAAAGTTCCGAGTATTATTAAGTTAGAGTTAAATAAAAAAAATCATTTAATTATTCCTACTATTATAGTTATAGTTCCAAAAGCACCTAAAATAGGTCATGGACTATAATCAACTAAATGAAATGGGTGATTTGAGTGAGTTGTCATTATTTTATTAATTGATTTCTCTTGAATAAAGTGTTCTTAAAGTAGAAAAGACATAAGCTTGAATAACGGCTACAGCAGATTCTAATGTTAAAAGTAAAATTTGAACAATAATTATAATTCCAATTATTATAATTGAAACTTGGGCTGTTGTTTGACTTAATAGGGTAATTAATAAATGACCTGCAATTATGTTAGCTCTTAAACGTACAGCTAAAGTTATTGGTCGAATTAAATTTCTGATAGTTTCAATTAAAACTATAAAAGGTATTAAAATTCTTGGTGTTCCCGCAGGAATTAAATGAGCAAATATATTTTGGGTCGTATTTATTCACCCGTAAATTATTAGTATCAATCAAAGAGTCAATGAAAATGAAAGAGTTATAGTTAGATGTCTAGTTCTTGTAAAAATGTAAGGAAATAATCCTAATACGTTGTTAATTAAAATTATTATAAATATTATAATAAAAATCCTTGTTCTTCTAATTTTATAATCAATTTTTATTAATGTTTTAAATTCTTGATGTAAAGTTATAGAAATTTTGTTTCAGATAAAGTATATACGATTTGGAATTAACCAGTAAATAGAAGGAATAATTAGAAATCCAATTATAGATCTAATTCAATTTAAATTTATTTTTAAAATAGATGTTGAAGGGTCAAAAACAGAAAATAAATTTGCTATCATTTTCAATTAATATTTTTAAAGTTAAAAAATTTAGATTTATTAGTGAAAGAAGGAGTATAATTATAGTAATTAAAAATTATTAATAAAATATAAATAAATATAAAATAAATAAATAAGATTACTCAATTTAAAGGTATTATTTGTGGAATAAAAAAGTATTAGAATTAATCTAATAATTTAAATTTGACAAATTTATGTTATTTTAACTAACTTTTTTCATTAGAAGTATTTGTTAATTACTATAATTTGGTTCAAAAGACCAATACTTACTTAAGTTATCTAATGAGTTAAAAGTTTTTAACTCAATTAATAAATATTTTAGAATTAATTCTTTCTAATACAATTGGTATAAATCTATGATTTGCCCCACAAATTTCAGAACATTGACCATAAAATAAACCAGGACGAAATAAATAAATATAAGATTGATTTAAACGTCCAGGGGTAGCATCAATTTTTACACCTAAAGCAGGTACTGTTCAAGAATGCAATACATCTGCAGCTGTAATAACTATTCGAATTTGAGTATTTATAGGTACTACTGTTCGGTTATCAACGTCTAATAAACGAAAATTATAAGAATTTATTTCATTTTCAGGTAATATATAAGAATCAAAATTAATATTTTTAAAATCAGAATATTCATAATTTCAATATCATTGATGTCCAATAGCCTTTAAGGTAAGAGCCGGTGAAGCTATTTCATCTAAAAGATAAAGAATTCGAAGAGAGGGGAATACTAAAAATAATAAAACTAAACCAGGTAGAATTGTTCAAATAACTTCTAATCTATCATGATCTAATGTATAAAAATCAATAAATTTATTTGTTAAATTATTAAATAATAAATATCCGACATAAATAGTAATTATTAAAGTAATTAACATAATATGATCATGAAAAAAAACTAATTCTTCTATTAAAGGTGAAGCTCTATTTTGTAGGGTTAAATTAGATCATGTTGCTATTTCTAAAAAAAGGAATTCTTTATAAAAGGAGCTTAAATCCTTTGCATCTATTTCTGCCATATTAGAATTTATTTATTAAAGGTATTTCATTGTATGAATGTTCCATAGGGGGGAAATTTTGTATTCATTCAATTGATGTCGAATTTTGTATAGGTAATAAAATTATATTTTTATTAATTATTCTTTCTCAAATAATAATTAATATTATAATAATTCCGACTAAAGAGATTGTTCTTCCCATAGAAGAAATAATATTTCAAGAAATATATGAGTCAGGGTAATCTGAGTATCGTCGAGGTATTCCCGCTAACCCTAAGAAATGTTGAGGAAAGAATGTTATATTTACCCCAATAAATATAATTGTAAATTGAATTTTTAACATAAATTGATTTATTAGTAATCCTGTAAATAAAGGATATCAATGAATAAATCCTGCTATAATAGCAAATACTGCTCCTATAGATAATACATAATGAAAATGTGCTACTACATAGTAAGTATCATGTAAAATAATATCAATAGATGAATTAGAAAGAATAATACCGGTTAACCCCCCCACAGTAAATAAAAAAATAAAGCCTAAAGTTCACAATAAAGAAGGTTTAAATGTTAATTTAGATCCAGTTATAGTTGCTAATCATCTAAAAATTTTAATTCCTGTTGGAATTGCAATAATTATTGTAGCTGAAGTATAATAAGCTCGTGTATCAACATCTATTCCCACGGTAAATATGTGATGTCCTCAAACAATAAAACCTAAAATCCCAATTGTTGATATAGCATAAATTATTCCTAAAGCCCCAAAAGTTTTTTGTTTTCCTCTTTCTTGGCATATTACATGAGAAATAATTCCAAATCCAGGTAAAATTAAAATATATACTTCAGGATGACCAAAGAATCAAAATAAATGTTGATATAAAATAGGATCCCCTCCTCCAGCGGGATTAAAAAAAGAAGTATTTAAATTTCGATCTGTAAGAAGTATTGTGATAGCTCCAGCTAAAACTGGTAATGAAAGTAATAATAATACAGCTGTAATTAATACTGACCAAACAAATAGCGGTATTTTTTCCATTCCCATACCTTCTATTCGTATATTAATTATTGTTGAAATAAAATTAACAGCACCTAAAATAGAAGAAATTCCCGCTAAATGTAGAGAAAAAATTCTTAAATCAACAGAACTTCCAATATGAGCAATAGTAGAAGAAAGTGGAGGATAAACTGTTCATCCAGTTCCTGCCCCTCTTTCCACTAACCCCCCTATAATTAATAATGTGATAGAAGGGGGTAAAAATCAAAATCTCATATTATTTAAACGAGGAAATGCTATATCAGGGGCTCCTAATATTAAAGGCACTAATCAATTTCCAAACCCTCCAATTATAATAGGTATAACTATAAAAAAAATTATAATGAATGCATGAGCAGTAACAATAACATTATAAATTTGATCATTTCCAATTAAAAATCTGTTAGTTCCTAATTCCCTACGAATTAAAACACTTAGAGAAGTTCCAATTATCCCTCTTCAAATTCCAAAAATAAAATATAAAGTTCCAATATTTTTATGATTAGTAGAATAAATTCAAGTTTTCAATATAATAAAATGGCTGATAAAAGCGATAAATTGTAAATTTATTTATAAGAAAAAAAAATCTTTTTTATTAAAATTTAACTTTATAGTCAATATTTATGATATTAAATTGCAAATTTAAAGTTGTATAATTAATTACTAAGGTTTATAACATATTTATATTTATAATTTTGAAGATTATTAGTTTATTTAACTTAAAACCTTAAATAATTATAGAAATTATAATTAAATTAATTAGTGAAATAAATGTTAATATAATTGTAAAAAATTTATAGATATTTTTAATTTTTAAATTAAATCATTTAATCTGTAAATAATTTAATATAAAAAATCTATATCTAATTTGAATATAATAAAATAATGTAATTAATGTTGTTATTATTAAAATTATTATAATAAATTTTCTATTTATTATAATTAAAAAATTAATAGTCAATCATTTAGGCAAGAATCCAATTAATGGGGGTAAGCCTCCTAAAGATAAAAGATTTATAAATAAAATAATTTTTATTAAAAAATTTTTAGGGGAATTAATTAATTGATTTAAATAATATGATTTAAATATATTAAATATTATTATTATTATTATATTTATAAATATATAAGTTCTAAAATAAATAATAAAAATGTTGTTATTAATTATTAAAGTAATAATTATTCAGCTTAAATGATTAATAGACGAAAATCTTAATAATTTACGTAAAGAATTTTGATTGATTCCCCCGATTGCCCCAAAAATTCTCCTTAAAACAATAGTTAGGTATATTAAATTTGTTGCATAACAATAAGATAAAATAATTAAAGGTGCAATTTTTTGTCAAGTTGAAATAATAAAACAATTTATTCAATTTATTCTTTCTATAATATTTGGAAATCAAAAATGAAATGGGGCTGCTCCTATTTTTATTATTAAAGTAAAATTTAATAAATAAATTATATTTAAAGAAAATTTATTTCAATTTATTATTATGTAAATTAATATTAAAAATATTAAAAAATTTAATGAAGCGAAAGATTGAACAATAAAATATTTTATTGATGCTTCAGATGTAAGAAGATTTTTATTATTTATAGAAATAATTGGGATAAAACAAAGTAAATTAATTTCTAACCCTATTCAACAACCAATTCATGAATTTGAAGAAATAGAAAATATTGTTCTAAATATAATAATAACAATAAATATTAATTTTGTTGAATTAAAAATAAAAAAAAAAGAAATTTAATTCTTATATTCAGGGTATGAACCTAAAAGCTTTATTAGCTTATTTTTTTACATTTATATATTATATTTTAGTGTAAGAAGCACAAAAGATTTTGATTCTTTTAGTAATAGTTTAATTCTATTTAATATAATAAAGGTAATTAATTTACATAATTTATTGTATCACAATAATCCTTTAATCAGGCACTTTATT